GCGTATGGATTAGTTCGAATCAATATGGAATTATTTCCTCATGCTCATTCTATATTTTCTCCTTGGTTGATGATAGTAGGTGCAATGCAAATAATCTATGCAGCTTCAACATCTCTGGGTCAACGGAATTTAAAAAAGAGAATAGCTTATTCCTCTGTATCACATATGGGTTTCATAATTATAGGAATTGGTTCTATCACTGATATGGGGCTCAACGGAGCCCTTTTACAAATAATCTCTCATGGATTTATTGGTGCTGCACTCTTTTTCTTGGCCGGAACTACTTATGATAGAATACGTCTTGTGTATCTTGACGAAATGGGTGGAATAGCTATCCCAATGCCAAAAATATTCACGATGTTCAGTAGCTTTTCGATGGCCTCCCTTGCATTACCAGGTATGAGTGGTTTTATTGCCGAATTAATAGTATTTTTTGGACTACTTACTAGTCCAAAATATTTTTTAATGACAAAACTACTAATTACTTTTGTAATGGCAATTGGAATCATATTAACTCCTATTTATTTATTATCTATGTTACGCCAGATGTTCTATGGATACAAGATATTTAATGTACCAACCTATTATTTTTTTGATTCTGGACCGCGAGAGCTATTTATTTTGATCTCCATTTTTTTACCCGTACTAGGTATTGGTATGTATCCTGATTTTGTTCTTTCACTATCAGTTGAAAAGGTTGAAGTTATTCTATCTAATTCTTTTTATGGATAGTTTTGATGAATAAAAAAGAAAAAAAATATTATTTTTTTATGTTCGTTGTACAATGAAAAAAAGAGGGTTTTTTTCTTCTCTTAGGTTAAGTAAAAAAAATCAATTTGAACAGGTGAGAACCTTGTGAATCACTACACTATTAAATTCACAGGGTTCTCACCTGTTCACACAAAGTTTTTTTTATCTGATATGTGTTGTCCACTTTTCTATTCCTATTCATCATAACCCCTTAAAATTAATTGTGTTTAATTCAATTATATGTTAATGTAAATAAACCATAACTATGTAGTCCTATTCCTAATAGATTTATCCCAAAATAGCATATCCAAATTATAAGAAATCCAATAGACGCCACAATTGCTGAATTGGTACCCTGCAATTTTCTATTTGTTCGAGTATGTAAATAAATCGCGAATACGATCCAAGTAATAAAAGCCCAAGTTTCTTTTGGATCCCAACTCCAATAAGATCCCCATGCTTCGTTAGCCCATACTGCTCCAGAAAGAATTCCTATGGTTAAAAAGATAAATCCTAGACTAATAACCCGATAACTCCAATAATCCAATTGTTGAATCAATTGGGACCTGTAATAATTAAAAAGAGAAGTATTTTTGAAAATAGTACTTCGTTCGTTCATGTATTCGATTTCACCAAAGAAAAAGGAACCATTGAAATTTAAAAAACGATTACTCGTAGAAAAAAACTTTTTATTTTTTCTAACTGTAATGACTACAAGTGATACTGATAATAATGATCCACATAAAAGGGCAGCGTAGCCTAATATCATCGTACTTACGTGCATTATTAACCACTCAGATTGAAGAGCTGGTACTAATACTGTGGATTTGTGTATTTCAGTTAAAAGACCTGAAGTAGCAAAGCCTTGGGTAAAAATAGCACTTGGGCCAATTATTGTGCTTATAATATTTTTATTATTTTTGAAATACGGAACTATATGAATAAGGGAAAAACTCCAGGAAAGGAAAATTAATGATTCATATAAATCACTTAGTGGAAAATGTTCCGAATAAATCCAACGAGTAACTAATAATCCTGTTATAGAGAACAAATTCATTATCATGCCCTTTTCGGATGAATCATATAATTTTACGATTTCATCGACTAAAAAAGTTATCAAATGAATTATAAGTACAATTGAAACGAGCGAAAAAGAAATATGAGTTAATATATGCTCTAAGGTTGAAAATATCATAAGATTATAGGAGTCCTTTAATTAGAAAATCAATTATAAAATCCATATGGAGGGTTGGATTCATTATAGGATCTATTTACTTTTTTTAGGAGATGACATGCCGCCACTCGGACTCGAACCGAGATGCTCTAGCACTGCTTCCTAAGAGCAGCGTGTCTACCAATTTCACCATAGCGGCTTATCTTTAACTCATAATAGTCTATGAATAAGCAATCGTCTAGATTTAAGAATTCGATTGGTTGCAATATTTTTTAGGAAAGATTCAAATTGATGAATAAAAATTTCTTCAACATAGGTATTTGAAGGTTCATTATTTTAGTTTAGAGTCCTCATTTTGATTTCGTGCATCTTATTTTATACTCTCGTCAACTTGAATTCTTGCAAAATTCAAAAATCCTACTATCAATTCAATTAAGGGAGATTTTTGTTTTAATGAACTATTTCAAAATTTAGTTGCTCTCAAAAATCGAAAACAAAAAATGCAGTTTATCAATGAATATTGATAAAAACAAATCCATTTTGAATCATTCACAATTGACACATTATTTATCCAGA